TTCCAAATACATCGTAAGCTAAACCCGTGCTGACGAATAACCAACCCGCAATAAATAAGGAAGGTATAGTAATGCTATGAATGACCCAGTATCGAATACTGGTAATAATATCCGCAAAAGAACGTTCTCCTGTGCTTCCAGACATGTTGAGCTCCGCATATTCTTGTACAGTCAGGGGGGGGGCCGATTCCGTAAAAGATTAAATCAGTAAATGGAAATTTACTGAAACCAATCTTTGTGAGATCGTCAATATTGTACCAAGGGTGTTTTTAGAGTATACCGAATCAGTATAGCTATCCTTCTTCTGACACAGCAATGCAATTTCACAATCAATATCGAAATGAAGTGTTAGATAATTTCTTTCTTCTTTTCTTGTTGCTTGTCGATGTAGAATTTTGTACCATTTAATATAAAATTCCTCAAATTCCTGTAGTATAAGGATTTTCTTCAGTAGAAACTGAAGATCAAGTAAAATGTGAATTCGACAGGTTGGTTTCCAATAATTTATGAAGGAGATTCTCATATTCTTACGATTCAATTAGACGTTACATCTAAAAACATACGTTTTGTGGTTGTATAAGATGTTTTTTGTTGGAATCTTTTTTTTTTTTTTTAGGAATTGGTTGGCCACCCAGTAACAAGTAACAATAGTAGATATTATTCAATGAAAGAAAGAGGAACAACGAATAAATAAAAAACAATAAATATTCGTGATGCACGCATTATTCTATTAGCCCCCCAAGGGGGTCCTTCGTGACCTAATTACAAAGATGGGTCTTTGTAATATGGAAAGATAAAATGTAAAACCCAGTTTCGATTGATCTTATCGTGCGATACTTTTTTCTTTTCAATCGCGAGATTATGTGAATGAACTACTACTGAGTTCGCTTTAAAGTAAAAAAAAAAGTGCATTAGAAGTGTCGTTCGAAAAAAAAAAATGGATTCGATATTTCGATACAATAAAAAACAATCAAACTTATTTTCCAATTTTATTCCAGAATGATTCCAGAATGAAGTTATAAAAAACGTTCTTAATTATTATTTTATTTATAATTTCTAATATTCTATATATACATATAGTTAGTTATATACATATATTAGTTCAGTCAACTCAAGAGTTGACCGATGAATCTATTGATTCAAAAGCGTGGGATGGGTAAATGTCACAGATGATTAATTGATTTCTTACTTATGTTACTTGTTACTCTATTTTTATTAGTATCGTCTATAATAATTGATGAATCAAATATTTTCAATTGAATTTATCCTTTCAATTGGTTGGTATTTTTGTTTATCCTCGTATCTTTCAAAAATTGAAACTTAGGGAAGTGCTTTAGAAACATATGTATAAAAAGAACATATTTCATTTAGCCTTTTCATGCCTACTATAACTAGTTATTTCGGTTTTCTACTAGCATCTTTGACTATAACCTCAGCTCTATTTATCGGTCTGAGCAAGATACGACTTATTTGAAATTAATTTAATGAACAATTTATAAAAAAATCTTTCTATGGTAGTTCATATATTCTCCAGTCCCTTACCAATTCTTGGTCATTGAGATGTATAGTCAATACAGATTAATATTTAAGGATAAATATTACCTCTCCCTTCCCCCTTTCAAACAAATTGAAATGATTGAAGTTTTTCTATTTGGAATCGTCTTAGGTCTAATTCCTATTACTTTGGCTGGATTATTCGTAACTGCCTATTTACAATACAGACGTGGTGATCAGTTGGATCTTTGATTAATTAACATCTCGTTTTTTATTGACCTCCTACTTCCTTTAATCCGCGGGAGGTCAAATTTAGGTTGCTGCTCAATTATTTTAGTGTAATTTTGACCTCCCGCGATTAACAAGAACACAGAATCACGCCCTGTAGGATTTGAACCTACGACATCGGGTTTTGGAGACCCACGTTCTACCGAACTGAACTAAGAGCGCTTTATTATCACAATAAATATTTTGTAACCCCAATTTATCTTGCATATATATATACTATAAAAAATAAAAATGAAATATTTATTTAATTATGTATGTACAATTTTATTAATTGATCTCAATTGATCCCTCGTTACTGCTCAGAAGATAAGTAATAGGTAGGGATGACAGGATTTGAACCCGTGACATTTTGTACCCAAAACAAACGCGCTACCAAACTGCGCTACATCCCTTTCAATTGGTCTACAGTGTCATTGTAGAGAATCCCTGTCTTGTTTTCCACATCTTTATTTCCTACATTGATATACACAAACTATCTTATCATTTCTTCCTTCTTCCTTTTGGTCTCATATATCATATAACAAACATATAATATGGTAAAAGACTTATATAAAGTATGAAATAAATATGAAATCTACCACAAAAAATTAATATTTTTTAGGAATTTAAGGCGGAAATGGACGTATTTTTTTCTTTTAATAAATATCTATTTTGTACATTTCAATTTGAATTAGGAACTCCGCGTACAAGTGGTAAGTCATTAACTACATATACACATCCGGTCATATATGTATTACCATTATGTATTACAAATTACAATAAAATTACAATAACGAATACAGAAAGAGGAGTTTTTAAAATGCGAGATCTAAAAACATATCTCTCCGTGGCACCGGTAGTAAGTACTCTATGGTTCGGGTCTTTAGCAGGTTTATTGATAGAGATCAATCGTTTTTTTCCGGATGCGTTGATATTCCCCTTTTTTTCATTCTAGCTATTGATATGGGAAGGGGGAAGAAGATTAGAGATACAATCAAATATCTGTAACTAATCCCTACCCCTCCCTTCTTTTTTTCTTTGTTTTTTCTTTTTTTCTTTTTTTACTTATTCTTTCTAAAAAAAAAAAAAAAAAACAAAGAAAAAGCGGTTTCACCCTCAGTGAAACTATGAACTCGGGCTCAGGCTCAAATTAAATTAATAATAGAATGGAAATGCGGTGGTTGGGGCAACAATATCATACAAGATACTTAACTGAAAATAAAATACTGTACGGCAATTAAAAATTATAAATATAGTTAGAAATCATTATATTACTTATTATTTATTACTATATTGATTGCAACAAAATATTTCTTTCATAATTTGATTTCGAGTTACCTGCTTCTATTTTTGTGTCCTTTCTTCTTCCTTGCTTCGGGTCGGAAAATTAAAGAATTGAGTGAATCAAAAACCAAAGGAGGTTCATGGCTAAGGGTAAAGATGTCCGAGTAACGGTTGTTTTGGAATGTACCAGTTGTGTTCGAAATCGTGTTAATAAGGAATCAATGGGCATTTCCAGATATATTACTCAAAAGAATCGACACAATACGCCTAGTCGATTGGAATTGAGAAAATTCTGTCCCTGTTGTTACAAACATACGATTCATGGGGAGATAAAGAAATAGATCGAACCGATCGCCCGTGTGTCAGTCTTCCAAGGAAGATGAAAAATTACATATTATATATAACAATATATATATAATTTATTTAAATTTATTTTTTAATTTATTTAAATATAAACAAATAAATAGAAACAAACCAAATCCTATTTCGATCGGATCAAAGATGATGTAGAATTAAGAAATAGGATTGGGATTTTCAGGATAAGGAATAAACAAACCATGGATAAATCCAAGCGAATCTTTCTTAAATCTAAGCGATCTTTTCGTAGGCGTTTGCCTCCGATCCAATCGGGGGATCGAATTGATTATAGAAACATGAGTTTAATTAGTCGATTTATTAGCGAACAAGGAAAAATATTATCTAGACGGGTGAATAGATTGACCTTAAAACAACAACGATTAATTACTATTGCTATAAAACAAGCTCGTATTTTATCTCCGTTACCTTTTCTTAATAATGAGAAACAATTTGAAAGAAGCGAGTCAACCGCTAGAGCTGCTGGTCTTAGAACCAGAAAAAAATAGGTTGACTCTTCAATTGAATTGAATCAAAAGAAAATTCCAATCCAAACTCAAATGCGGATTGACGTTTTTTTTTGTTCGAAAAATCGTAAAATCGAAATGTCCTGTCGTAAGAAAAAAAAAATGGGAGAAGAGGAATAAATATTTTTTATTTAACGGCTTTCTTCATTTTGATGACTTTATCATATTTTATCATACTAATTTCTACTCTACCTTCCCAGAGTTCATTCTCCAGGGAACTCCATTTAAACTATTCCAACGGATTCCTGACAATCTCTTTATTTTATGATCTCATTGGAAATCATATAAAGACAACTCTTATTTAATATAGCTATTTGTGCAAGTATTTTACGATTAAGAAGTAACTGTCTCTTGTACAGATTGTGTATAAATTTACTATAACTGAAGTATACTTTATTCTCGCGAATTACTGCATTTATCCGAGTGATCCACAACCGACGAAAATCTCTCTTTTGTCTACCTCTATCCCGATGAGCCGAAACCAAAGCTCTTATTTTCTGTTGAGTAATAGTACGAGTAAGTCTTGAATGAGCCCCTCGAAAGGTTGATGCAAATAAACGAATTTTTGTTCTACGTCTTCGAGCTATATACCCTCGTTTAATTCTGGTCATTGAATAAATGAAACTTTGATGAATAACTAATCGATTTCCTTTCTTTCAGTTATTCCCTTCCCGTATCCTAGTCTATTAATAACAAAACGGATTCTTCCAATGTATAAAATTTAAATTCCAATGGCTTTTGCTACTATAACCTTCCCGACCACGATTTTTTTTTTTCTAGGTGAAATGCCTAGAAAAAAATTGTATTGATATTAGGTATCAAAAACACATAAAAGTAGTAAATATAAATGGATATAGTGGGTTCCATCGTTTCTATGGTTACTTCTTAAACGGTGAGGTCCTCTCTATACACCGGAGCCCTTCTTTCATTTAATCAATGTTATTGTTAACTTGTACAGTTCACACTCTTTGGCTCTACCCATAATTATCCAGTACGAGGTCTTTCACAATGAGATCCACTTATACAGTAACGGTATTTAATTATGAAGATTTGCTGAGTAGCTGACCCTGTTAGTCCGTTCTTGCAAGAGTAAGGCATAATTTTTCTGCTTTTTAAAATAGTATTTCCCCTGCTTAATGGATATCATTTGCTATCAATGGAGAATTCTTTCTCATCTTAAATTTAAAACGGAGTTGATTGGATTTGCACCAACGGAAACCATACATTTGATACCACAATAGAAGGATAGATCTTTTTGATTTTTAGATATTGAATGGAGTTCTTCCATTCTAGTCTATTCACTGGTACTGATCGTTGATACTGGATCAATTGTTTTCTTTCTTTTGTCCTAGCCCATGATCTGAACGAGTCGCACATACACCCTAGTACATGTTCCTCGTCGCTGAGGACATCCCCCAAGAGCGGGGGATTTCGTGACATTTCTGATTGGCTGTCTTGTGTTTCTAATAAGTTGTTTAATAGTTGGCATATTGAATCATATACATAATGGGCTGGTTTAGATCGATCTTAACCGGATGATTATGAATTATTTTATTTCTATATTAATAGATTAATGAATAGAATATTAAATCCGGTAAGAAGAGAAAATAAGAAGATAAAATCTCAAATCACCAATTCGTCTGAAATTTTTGTTATTTTTTCTTTTTTATTCAGTCGCTACAAGATCAACAATTCCATGAGCTTGGGCTTCTGTTGCTGACATAAAAACATCTCTTTCCATATCTTCGGATACAACCCATAAGGGTTTGCCTGTCCTTTGTACATAAACCCTTGTGACGGTTTCGCGCAGCTTCAAAAGTTCTTCCGCTTCCAAGATAAATTCTCCCGTCTGTGCCTCATAAAAAGAACTAGCAGGTTGATGGATCATTACCCTGATGATATAACATAATAAATGTTTATTCTATCTCGCATGATGATAAGGTGAAGAGATAAAGAATAATAAAATATATAATTGAACAACCGTACAGGCATCTTTTACGCATTGCATACGGCTCTATAATGGAATTCGTTTTTACCTTACTTAAATATCAAATAAATTAAATATAGGGTCTATCAGACTCGGGTTGGTAAATGATCCAATAACCACCCTTCTTTTTGTTTTTGGAGTAGTTCAAAAAAAAATACTATGATGGCTCCGTTGCTTTATATATTTATTTCGTCTGTTATTTAGCAATCCCAAAGTTTCTTTTTTTTTTTTTTCAAATAAAAAAACAAGATTTTTTTTATTTTCATATTCTTTCATAACCTAAATATTGTTAAGAGCCTCCCGGCGTGAAAACAAAAAAGTTTGTGACGCTGAAATAGGCCTCCCGATAGATTAGATAAAATCGGAAATACCTTTTATCTCATACTACTCTTTCGATACATAATTTAAGGGTTAAAAAAATTTATCATATCGAATTCGAAGTGCCATGCTATTATTACTTAATATTCATATTTCATATAGCGCGAAGGCATAGTCTTCTTTTTTCTCTCAAATCAAATAAAAAACTCATTGGCGCCAAGCGTGAGGGAATGCTAGACGTTTGGTAATTTCTCCTCCGACCAGAATAAACGATCCCATTGAAGCGGCTAATCCCATGCATATTGTCTGTATATCTGGTCGCACAAATTGCATAGTATCATAAATAGCTACTCCGGGTATTACCCATCCGCCAGGAGAATTTATAAACAAATATAGATCTTTGGTATCATCCTCTATACTGAGATATACCATAAGACCAATAAGTTGATTCGAGATCTCGCTATCAACCCCTTGGCCTAAAAAAAGTAATCTTTCTCGATAAAGTCGGTTGATTGGGATAAAGTTGTATCCCTTAGAAACCGTACATGCACCTTTTGATGCATACGGTTCAACAAAAATAACGAAAAAAAAAAGAATCAATGTGTAGATGTAGATTCTAGCGCTTTCTTTTTTTTTTTTTTTCATACCAGGCTTTTAACTTATAAAAAGGGGCTTTTCTTTCATTTTTAAAAAAAGATGGGTTTTGGCCTGTTTTGTTTATCTATAAAAAAAAATTACTAAATTTATCTAACTAACTTTTCATTGATGTATTGTTTCATCGAGATACAATCTCAATCGCGATGTAATTTTCTTGTTCCTGAATGGGCTTCTTCAATTTTTTTAGGTTTATGCTCTACTCCGAGTAAAGATCCGCCCGATTTGGATTTGCACATATATGACAAATGCCCCAATACCACGTCCTTTTGCTACGACTTCCTTTTTACAATTTATTTCATGTCTTACAACAGATATTCAATGCATTCATCATATTACTCGATTGATTAACAGTTTGAGATCACTTCTATTATAAATATATAAAGAAATAGAATATGATAGAAATAGGAATCATAAATAGATTTATTACCGGTTTTTTTCTAAACGGAGCCTGGATACTTCATTTTATTGGCCTAACCAAGATAACCATAAATTATTCTAATTAATAATATTAATCTGTATACCCTCCCGAAAAAATGGATCTAATTGAACTTCACGCTCCAAATTTTTGATAATTCAATCAATCTTTCTTGGGCGAAGGGGAGGATATCTCGA